CCGAACTCTAAAGAAAAATCATTATTAATAGTCCAAGACCATACATATTGATATATGAAATTGCTATTTATTTGCTGAATAGCCAGATCTGCAGAACAAATCATAACTATACTTAATAATAAAACACTAGGAAAAGCCCACATGCGACGAAGATTTTTTGTTGCCGTCGGAAAAAAGAGAAGCCCGACTCCGATTAAGACAGGAACTGTAAGTGGAACGAAAGGTATGATCCATGCATATGGATATGTATGTTCCATAATAAAAACCTTTTTCATTTTAAATTAATTCTTTCCGATTCACCGGATCTTCTCTCTTTCGCAAAAAAAAGGAAAAAATATATATATATAGATTAGAGATGCAAGACCAAAATTTAATCTTCTTAAGTAGTCTTATTCTTTACCAAATCGTTCAAATCAAGAAGTTACAATTGATTAAATGATATCACCCTTACTAGTGCAAAGTGAATAGTTATTTATTATTTATTAAGTAATATGGTTCTATATTTAAAGCTATTTCGGGAGATCCAGAAAAAAAAAGCTTTTTTAACTTTAACCAATTTTATTTCTTTTTATTTCTATAGTACGTTGGATACTATAGCTATAGAGCTTTTACTATGAGGATATAAAGAAATCCATTAGTATAGTATGAATTCGTTTTTTTTGTCCGGTAATTTATTAATTATATGTAATATAAATGTAAAAAAAAATTAATGACATATAATCTTTTTTCGCCTTTTTTATAGCAAAGTAGTATTATCTAAATAAAGAACTAGATAGATAATCAATAGTAAATAAAGATTCGTTTTTATTGAATATTTAATATTATATTAATACTAGATAGATGTCTTTCACATCCAACTATAACAATGAGTAATCTCTTGATTTTTGAATGGCAGTTCCAAAAAAACGTACTTCTATGTCAAAAAAGCGGATTCGTAAAAATTCTTGGAAAAAGAAGGGATATTGGGCAGCGTTAAAAGCTTTTTCATTATCGAAATCTCTTTCGACCGGGAATTCAAAAAGTTTTTTTGTGCCGACAAATAAATAATCAAACATTGGAATAATCGGAATAAGAACTGAATGACTTTTTTGTTCTATCCCTAGATCCTAGATAGTTCTAGGGATAGAACAAAAAAGTCTTATTCCCACAGAGGATAAACTGTGCGTAAGCTTATTATTTTATTAAGTTAAATATAACTGACATTCTAAAATCAGATAAATATACTCTATTAGTGAACACATATTTAAATGACGTTGTATTCCTAAATTTAAAATTTTAATCATTCCTAAATATGAATTGACTACTTCAATCTCGACGATTGAGTATGAATAGGTTATTATAATTTTGAGCAAGCCGCTATGGTGAAATCGGTAGACACGCTGCTCTTAGGAAGCAGTGCTAGAGCATCTCGGTTCGAGTCCGAGTGGCGGCATGGGATCTATCTTCTAAAACTTCTAAAATAAAAGAGATAGACTAAGTCCTATTAAGTAATTCCAGAAATTAAACTCCCTGCATTCCGTAATTATAATTAAGGTACTCCCCCCTTAAAAAAATATATATAATATGATTTTTTCGACTTTCGAACATATATTAACTCATATATCCTTTTCTATTATTTCAATTTTAATTACACTATATTTTATAACCTTATTAGTGGATGAAATCGGAGGACTAGATGATTCATCCGAAAAGGGCATGATAGCGAGCTTTTTCTGTATAACCGGATTATTAATCACGCGGTGGATTTATTCGCGACATTTTCCATTAAGTGATTTATATGAATCATTAATTTTTCTTTCGTGGAGTTTATCCAGTATTAATATGCTTCCGTATTTTCAAAAACATAAAAATAATTTAAGCGCAATAACCGCGCCAAGTGCTATTTTTACCCAAGGCTTTGCTACTTCGGGTCTTTTAACTGAAATGCATCAATCCGCAATATTAGTACCTGCTTTACAATCCCAATGGTTGATGATGCATGTAAGCATGATGGTATTGGGCTATGCAGCTCTTTTATGTGGATCATTATTATCAATAGCTCTTTTAGTCATTACATTTCGAAAAGACATAAGTATTCTTCATAAAAGCAACCATTTATTAAAATTAAATGAGTTAGTTTACTTTAATGAGACCAAATACACAAATAAAATAAACAATATTGTAAAAAATACTTTATTTCTTTCTCATAGGAATTATTACAAGTATCGATTGATTCAACAATTGGATGATTGGGGTTATCGTGTTATTAGTCTAGGTTTTATCTTTTTAACCATAGGTATTCTTTCGGGAGCAGTATGGGCTAATGAGGCATGGGGATCATATTGGAATTGGGACCCAAAAGAAACTTGGGCATTTATTACTTGGACCATATTTGCGATTTATTTACATACGCGAACAAAGGCAAATTTACAAGGTGAAAATTCGGCAATTGTGGCTTCTATGGGGTTTCTAATAATTTGGATATGCTATTTTGGGGTTAATCTATTAGGAATAGGGTTAC